CTCAATTCGCTGAATTAGAAGCGTTTGCACAATTTGCTTCTGATCTCGATAAAGCTACTCAGAATCAATTGGCAAGAGGACAACGATTACGTGAATTACTTAAACAATCCCAATCAGCTCCTCTTACAGTTTCTGAACAGATAATGACTATTTATACTGGAACAAATGGTTATCTTGATTCATTAGAAATTGGTCAGGTAAGAAAATTTCTTGTTTCTTTACGTACTTATTTAAAGACAAATAAACCTCAGTTCCAAGAAATAATAGATTCGACCAAAACATTTACTGAAGAAGCGGAAACCATTTTGAAAGAGGCAATTCAGGAACAATTGGAGCGTTTTCTACTTCAGGAACAAACCTAATAGCATTTTTTATATTATATTTTTTAATATTTTTTTAATATAGTTTTTATTAAAAAAAATATTAAAAAAGTAATAACTCTTCTCTGATTTAAAGCATTCGTAATGTTTTTTTATAGCATAAAATATACCTAGAATATTAAAGAACTATATGGAAAAAAATTGCGTCCAATAGGATTTGAACCTATACCAAAGGTTTAGAAGACCTATGTCCTATCCATTAGACAATGGACGCGTTTTCTTATAATTATTATTGTTTTTTTTTTTTTTTTGTTGAACAAAAAAATTCGATTGGATTATGTGGTAGGTAAAACTCAAAAAATTTAAAAATTAATTTAATATATAAAATAAATTAATTAATTAGAATAAGCGGGTAGCGGGAATCGAACCCGCATCGTTAGCTTGGAAGGCTAGGGGTTATAGTCGACATTTTATGTCTCTACTTCAAAACCGAACATGAAACTTTGTTTTCATTCGGCTCCTTTATGGATCCGTCTTTATGGATCTTAAAGATATCCATATGAAATATCCAAATACAATACAAAAAATAAATCCATAACACCTATGTCAGCTTTTTGTCTGAATCCATTCAAAATAATTTGCTTTATAGATGATCCTTCTAGAATAAAAAAATTATAAAAATTTTTCTAGTTACTTCGTTCTTTATTTCTCTTTTCAAGAATCTTAAGGAAAAGATTTTTTTTTTCACCAAGCTAAAAAAAAATAAGTGGATCTCTATAGTAAACTAAAGACATCATTTATTAGCGCGTCTGCTGAATTCTTTTTTTATATAAAAAAAGAAAAGATTTAGTTATGATTGAAATAGATTTTTATATCTTTAGCCATGGATTCTTTACTCATACAGAATAAAATTGGGTAGATTGACCCAATCTTAATTAAAAATTATGTTTCGCAATTTTATAATCCAAATAAATTAATCTCATTTTTTAAATTTTTAATTTAGTTTGTTAAGATAAACTACGAGAATTAATATTATTCCTCGAACATACTATAAAGAGGTAAAGGAGTAAATCCTTTTAAGAAATAAAGTTTTTGGTAGGAATATGAATCCAAACCTTAAGAACCCTTAACTATTAAAGTTAATAATAGAACGAATCACACTTTTACCACTAAACTATACCCGCTATGGTTAATTATTGTATTAATTTGAATTTTTGTCGAACAATTTATTTGTTCGACATTATGATAAGATCATAACTGAATCTTGAAAACTAGAGGAGTTTCTTTTTTACTTAATGAGATTATCAAACAAGGTTAATGTAAATGACTTAATTTTATCCTTTGACTTTATCTTATATTGATGGATTAAGTTTAATAAAATTTTTGTGTAAAAATTCGTAATCTGCATATCGGATGTTTTATCTTTAGTTCGATAACTTATTTCAGAAAAAAAAATTTATTTGTACTATTTTTTTTTTTTTTTATTTTTAAAAAATAGTAAGTGAAATTTCATAGTATATTGTATTCTTTTTTTTTTCTTGGTTTAATACTAATTTTTTATTTTTATAACATAAATAAATCAGATAAAAAAAAAAAAATAATACTACTTACAATAATACTACTTACTATTATTAGTATAATATATTAGTATTATATATATAATATATATATAATATATAGTATAATAATTTATATATGGATTATATTATATATGGATTATTTTAATTGTTTTATATAATATTTTTTTCTTTATAAATAAAGAGGGTAGATATAATTATTTTTTTTATTAATATAAAAATAAGTTTATAAAAAAAAATATATATATATATATATGTATATTATATATATATTTTTTTTTAGGAGAGATGGCTGAGTGGACTAAAGCGTCGGATTGCTAATCCGTTGTACGAGTTATTTGTACCGAGGGTTCGAATCCCTCTCTTTCCGTTGGTGGTTTCAGATTTACTATCTCTTTGAAATTTCAACCATACATAATCATATATTTAATAAATATATATATTATCACATTTTTTTTAATAAAAAAAAAAAAAAATACTAAAAAAAAGCGTCTTATTTAAATTAAATAAAGAAAAATAATACTCTTTTTATTCGTCACGTCCGGGATTACGTCCTGGATCATTAGATAGGAATCCAAAGATAAAGAGAGAAACAAAAAAGATTACTACTGTGTAAACAAAAAGTTTGAGAGTAAGCATTACACAATCTCCAAGATCATTTTTTTTTTTTTTTTGAAAAAGATAATAGATCTTTTATTACTAAAAATTATATTTTATCCCCCTTTTGGGGTAAAGCCTAAGACCTATTATGACCTTTTAAAAAAGGTCATAATGGGTAAATAAGGTGCGCCATTTTTATTGCAATTCTTTTATAATTGCAATCTTTTAACCGCGATTTCATATTGTAAGACGTATTTAATTTGATCTTATGAATTGTTAAAGTTATTTTTTGAATAAATATTTCATAAATATTAATTTTTTATATTAATGATATCATCGAAAACTTACAGCAGCTTGCCAAACAAAGGCTAAAAGAAAAAACAGCACAGGTATGACTGGCATAATATTAACAATTGGAGTCAAAAAATCATAAGATTCCGGCAATTTTGACAAGAAAAAACTACTCGAATAAAGGGCAGAATTGAAACAAATACAGATTAAACTAAAAATATTAAGCATAACATACATTGTGTTCTTGGAGATAATTGCTTTTTATTTTGATTGAGTTTTTTTTTTAAGAAAAAAAGAAGGAACGTACATCCAAAATACCTTTTTTATCTTACCCAATCAAAAATCCTCCAATTCTCAAATCAAAGGAGAATAGAAGAAGTCATACTTTCATACAATATCTTAATTGAATTATATAGAATGATCAATAAATTTAAAAAAATTATATATTTACATGTATAAAAAAGTAGTATATTATTATTTTTTTTTTATTCTATATAAAATATTTGATAGTTTGTTTGCTATAAATTTAAGGTCTGTAATTGACTAAAATGAAGACTAATATTAGTCTTTATTAGTTTCGACTACAAATATCAATGGGGCGTGGCCAAGTGGTAAGGCAACGGGTTTTGGTCCCGCTATTCGGAGGTTCGAATCCTTCCGTCCCAGTGTAAATATACTTAGTCTTTTTTAGAACATTAAAAGTTCAATTGAATAGAATATAAATAGAATAGTATTCTATTCTTATTTAGAATTTTTCCTGACTCTGAAAATACTTAAAATTTTTTAGTAGTTTTTAAAAATCATATATTGATTGAATCTACTTTGAATTAGATATTATCTATATATATATATTATATAGGTATATATTTCTATATACCTACTGAACCAATGACTATTCCTGATGTGATCATGTAATTCTTTCAATCCTAGTTTAAAAGGTAATGTTATGGTAAAACTTCGTTTGAAACGATGTGGTAGAAAGCAACGTGCGACTTGAAAGACACGATCCGGTGTGGATTTGTCTATCCACCATTTTATATATGCTCTTGGCTCGACATTTTTTCTTCTGTTACATTGCAACTCATTTTTCATACTGAGTTGTAATGTAGAGATTATTTGATGAAGCTCAAGTAGAACATTTTTAATTATCTCCCGAGAGATAGGATCTATGGTTAATACCAATAAATAAATTATAACAACTTCGTAAGTAGATTTTATAAATTGAAAGTCTCTAATTCGTTCAAGTTACAAATAAAAAAAAAAAAAAATTTAAATTTGTTGGACTTAAAAACAAACTTTTAATATAAAATAAATGTATTTTTATATAAATAATTTAGTTTTACTATTATTTATTAATATAATAGAATCAAAAAAGGCCTGTTGCTGCCAATTTGATAGGATTAATTATTACCGAAGTAATGTCTAAACCCAATGATTCCAAATAATAATAACGGATCCGATAACAAGTAAATACTTTTTTAAATTGTCTTAAAAAATTGTATCACAATGACTAAAACAATTTTAATAAAAAAATTAGACAACTACAAAAAAGGTGTTAAAGACCACTCAAAAGATGGCTAAGCTTATTTAACTTGAGTTATGAGTATAAATGATTTTTTTTCAGGAACAAAGAAACCAAAAAATAGATTAGATTATAAATGATGATCAATAATCACATTGATATTAATCTATTCTAGATTCAATAGATTTGTCATATCCATTTTTTGATATTATTTATTGTATCACAAAATATATTACATATGGATTTATAATCATTTTTTTCGAGCCGTACGAGGCTAAAACTTCGTATACGTTTCTATGGGGGGTATTATTCATCTAAATCTATCCCAATGACCCGTCTATCGAATCGTTGCTATTGATGTTCGATCTCGACGAGAAGGAAAAACTCTTCGTAAGGTCGGTTTTTATGATCCGATCAATAATCAAACATCGTTAAATGTTCCTGATATTATATACTTCCTTGAAAAGGGAGCTCAACCTACAGAAACAGTTAATGATATTTTAAAAAAAGTTAATGTTTTCAAAGAGCATCAATTTAATCAAATTAAATTGGATTAATTTTTACAATAAAAAATAAAACCAAAGGATGGGGGAGTAGTGACTCATATATAGGTTTTGTATAACTTTTATAATTAGTTTTTTTAGTGATCTTTATTTTATCATGTTATATTAACACCTTTTTTCATTGCTTCCGTGTACTCCCCTTAACTTTATTTTAAAACGAATTTTTCAATAAAAAAAAATTTTGGGTATTTTTCACAATTGTGTTATTTTTGTTTGTAATTTTATTAACCATTCTTTATATCTTTATATATACTATATATTAAATAATATATATATAATTATATTCAAATTAAATATATTAAACTAATAATATTTTATTTACTATATTTAATTAAAAATTTTAATTAAAAACTTATTAAAATAAGAATAAGCAGCAATTTTTTAAATTCCATATATTTATATTATTAAATGAATTGAACAATAACTATATAAAATATATTTATAAATTTTTTATATAATTTATTTTTATATAGTTATTTACTTATTCTTTTTGATGCACTATATTCTGTTGTATACAAATTAGTACTAACTATTTCATGATAACAAACACGAATAAAATATTCGTTTATTAAAAATAACTATTTTCAATACTAAATTTATACTAAAGTGAAATTAAACTTAATTAAAAATAATTAAAAAAAAGAAAATATAGTTAATTGATTAATTATAATGTATTGTTAAATTTTTTATTGTATTTTGATGGTAACATTCATATTGACAACAGTGTTGCAAACAAATATAATTTTAATAGATAAGTTGATTCATTTTTTTATGTCTTATCTTATAAATAACTTAAGATAATTTAAGTTTAATTAGTTTTAAATTTATAAAAGATTTCTATATTTTTGAAAAAAAAATATATATATATATATATATACCAAACAAATAATGTCAATGTGGTAATTCAATTTTTTACAAATATATATATATAGATCTGCTGTATGAGCAGTTTTTATGTATATTTAATTTATTCGTTTTTTTTTTTTTTAATAAAACTATCTGAATTATTAATTCTCTCATTTACTCGAATAATTTTTTTTAGTGAAAGAGTCCTGTACTCATATATTTTAAATTTTTTAAGGGTTGCTAACTCAATGGTAGAGTACTCGGCTTTTAAGTGCGACTCGAATCTTTTATACATTTGGATGAAGTGAGAAATTCATCAATATTTTTGGTAAATTTTTGAATACCACGACTGATCCTAAAAGTGGAATGAATGGAAAAAATAGCATGTCGTATCAATGTAAAAGTAAAATACTCTTTATTCTGTCAACTCGATAAATAATTCTCGTTGAAGTATTGGTAATAGAATAAAAATTTAATTAACAGGTGGTTTGATTGAATAAATGGATAGGCCTTATGGCTCTAATTAATTAGAAGTTAAAAACAAAGTAACGAGTTTTTTTCGTAATTTGAATTATTTTCCGATCTAATTAAATGTTAAAAAAATATTAGTACCTTACGCGGGAAAAAACTAATCCAATGAGTGGATTATCCATTTTTGTACTAAATCCTAACTATTGAAATTTTACATTTTATAATGAGAATGTATGTGTAAAAGAAGCAGTAAATTGATAATTTCAATTTTCCAAAATCAAAAGAGCGATTGAGTTGAAATAATAAACGATTTATAAGACCTTATTGTCAAAAAAAAATAATTTTTTTTTTTTTAAGGGAATATATAGAATCTATTAACAAGTTTATCTGTTTATAAGGTATATTTATGACTGTAATACCTTAATTTGAACTGTATCGCACTATGTATAATTTAGTAACCCTAAATCCCCAATTTTTTAATATTTTAGTTTAAAATATAATGCAAATGGAGGAATTAAGACGATATTTTAAAATAAAGATCTATCAGAAACACGATTTTATATATCCACTGATCTTTCAGGAGTATATTTATGCACTTGCTCATGATCATGGATTAAATATAAATAAAAATCGATCTATTCATTTAGAAAATGAATGTTATACCGAAAAATACAGCGTTTTAAGCATAAAACGATTAATTACTCGAATGTATCAACAGAATCATTGGATTATTTATGTTAATGATTCTAATCCAGTTTTTGGTAACAAAAATAAATATAATAATAAAATATTATACGATGGATTTGTCGTGATTTTGGAAATCCCTTTTTTTTTACGATTAATACAAGGAAAAAATAGTCTAAATATTCATAATTTCCATTCAATTCATTCAATATTTACTTTTTTAGAGGACAAATATATATATATAAGGTATATATTAGATATTTTAATACCTTACCCAATTCATCTAGAACTCTTAGTTCAAATTCTTCGTTTTTGTTTAAAAGATGTATCTTCTTTGCATTTATTAAGGTTTTTTTTACACCAATATTATTATTTTAAAAATTTTAGTAGTTCAAAAATACTGAATTCTTATATTTCAGGAAGAAATATAAGATTTTTTTTATTGTTATATAATTTTTATGTATTTGAATATGAATCTATCCTCGTCTTTCTCTGTCAACACTTTTCTCATTTACGATTAACATCTTATGAAATACTTCTTGAACGAATCTTTTTTTATGGAAAAATAGACCATCTTGGAGAACTTGATGGTTCTCACATTAGGTTATGGTTGTTCAAAGAACATA